GGCTTTTTTATAAAATATAAAAAAGGACTTTTTTCCCCTCCCCCATTTTCATTTCATTTGAAATGAGAGATGGATTTTTGCTCTCTCCTTCTCTCCTTCTTTTAATAATACAGAAATGAAATAAAGAGAAATGAAAAAATTGAAATTTTTTTAGATTGTTATCTAATTATTTATATAAATATAAAAAAATTAAAAAAATAGAAAAAGAGATACCCTCTTTCTAGTTATAGCAAATTAGTTCTAGCAAATTAGATTTAAAAAATATTATTGAAATAATACACTAAAGCACTAAAGAATATTATTGAAATAATATACTAAAGCACTAAAGAACTTATCAAACTAACCCCTTTTTTGATATATTATTTCATCGGGATCCAATCCAAATCACGATATTATTTCTTGTTCCTTAACAGGCCTAGATTCTTCCATTCTCTTAGGTTGATGCTTCGCTTCGAGTAAAGGTCTGCCCGATTTCGATTTGCACATATAAGGCAAATGCTCCTAATACCCTATCTTTTTACTACGACTTCACTTTTTTTTAATTTCATTTTGGCTTCCACTAACCATTCGACGTATTCGTCCTCTTACTCGATTGATGGCCAAAAGAAAATCCTTTGATTTGAGAAATACTAAAACTAAAGAGATATAGTACCGACTGGGAAACTTTTTCCTAAATTCCTAAACGTGGCTTGGATACTTCATTGACTTTGTCCAACCAAATAAACCATAAATTCTTATAATTGAAAATATTCCTATGGCTTTCTCCTAAAACGGATCTAACTGCACTTCATTTCACTTCACGCTTCCTTTTTTTGAGAATTCTCTTTTAATTGGGCGAAGGAGGCGATATCTCGATCGGGGGAGATAATGGGGCAATTCCATAACGACCTGTATAGCTTACAAGTCGCACTATAGGTCAACCCATCTCGGGTCGTCGTCTTCGGTAGGTTGAAAGACGAGTTTCGGAATACCAACAGGCATGCAATGGCCTGAGCCTTAAATTACTTAAGGCTTTCTTTTTTCTGCCTCATTCTTTCTTTTATTTTCTTAATTCTTATTTGATTTTCTTTCTTATTTCTTTTTTTTCTTTCTAAATCTTATTTCTTTTTTTTCTTTCTAAATAGATGTAGTTGTGCTGGAAGCAGAGGAGGAGTGATAGGTTCGTACTAAATATCTAGGTCTTCTAGTACTAGTAAGACTAGATGACCTATATACTTTCTTTTGTCAAGCCCAACTCCAAGATTCCATTTAATCAACCGATCGATCGGGGCTTACTCGGCTCGGTCGGAGTCTGAATATGAATCTCCACGCAAGCAAGGCGGAAGAACAGGTAGCGGGAGCCTCTATGATTAAGTAATCCATCCGTTTATCCATCGGTTTAAATGGATTAAAAATAATCGTAAGAAATACACTACATAGCAGCATAGCCCGCATAATCGCACTCCGTACTTGAGCCAACCTTTCCACCTTCTGCTCAAAGGGCGGCTGATAAGAACGAGCCCGTAAGCTGTTATCTCCACAGCAATAATACAAACTATCGTATCGGTAACGAAGTCGATCCACTTCATCCTCACAATAATGGAATAAGTTTTCGTAAAGATAGCGAAATAGATCGTAAAGAAGACGAAATCAGTCTTACTTAAAGGCGGCCAAGTCGGGCTTCTTGGCGGCCAAGTCGGTCTTGTCGGTCTTCTTGGCCCTCTCGGTCTTCTTGGCCCTCTCGGTCTTATAGCCATTCTAAACCCCCTAGGGTGCAGGCAGTACGCAACGATGCATTGCGTACTTGGTTACCTAATAGTAACCCCTGGGACGGAAGGATTCGAACCTTCGAATCTCGGGATCAAAACCCGCTGCCTTGCCGCTTGGCCACGCCCCATTTTTCTTTATATTATATATTATTGAATAATAATATATAGAATCCCTTTTGTCAAGACCACTTCCAATATCAATTCAATATGTTGAAGGGAAGAATTGGTGAAAGATTAGCCGGCCTTTCGAATAAGAAAAGAACACTCTCTTTAGAGTTTATTTATGTAGGGATTTTTAAAATAGAATATATTCGGTAGAATAGAGAAGCCCTATAAAATAAAATAAAAAAGTCTTACTGTAACAAACCTAGGCTAATAGAAACAAAAGATATATATTATCTATTATAAATAGATATATATTATCTATTATATCTATCTATATTGATATATTTTTAATATCAGTAAGGTACCTTGTCTCTTATCTTATTTTATCAATAGACTATTACATTATATTGACAATTTTAAAAAACTGTTCATACTATGCTCATAGTATGATGGCAGCCGGGCAAGTATGCCCCCATCGTCTAGTGGTTCAGGACATCTCCTTTTCACGGAGACAGCGGGGATTCGACTTCCCCTGGGGGTAGGGTACTACGAAAGGAAGTTGATCATGGATTATCAACAAGCTTAGAATTGATTCTTCCTGGGTCGATGCCCGAGCGGTTAATGGGGACGGACTGTAAATTCGTTGG